ATTTTTTTATTTGTGTATAATGCAACTTTTTGCTTTTTTTATCACTGATAGGAATTTCTCTTGTTAAGACCCTATGAGTCATTTGAAACCTCAGATTCATACTAGAACCACGATGATTCAATAAAACCCTAAAGCTAAGTACAAAGATTTCTTGAGTAAAAACCCCTGGATCATCACTTATTTAATCACTAAGATAGGTATTATGACTAATAATACAAAAAAATTTGTCTGTTGGTTACACAAAATAGACATACAAGGGAGTTTCAAATAAGAAAAATCTTTCGATTTAGAACTCCTAATTTTTTTTGAAAAGCAAATTTTTTTGAATCCGATTTCGAGGTTTGAATCTTAAATATGAATCATAGTTCAAATATTTCTTGATCTTTTTTAGCTATTCCGTGTTTCAGATATCAAAAAAATATCCGACGAGGTAGAACCACCTTTATCAGGATAAGATGACAGACTCATTTTCTGTATTATCAATAGGATCAATTACAACAAGTCACACACTCATATTCCGGAAATACAGAAAGAAATTCCACGATCGAACTACCAAAAGGGGAATTAGAAATTGGAGCCCTAAAAATTCACTTTGTATTGAAAAGCTAGAACTTCCCGGTTTTTTTGGATTTCATTTTCTTGCGGATTTAATTCATTGAAATTCCATCCAGTAAAACGGAAGAATTATAAATTTCCAAAATGATAGATAGGAATACTGCAAATAAAGCCATTGCAACTCCCATCAAAGGAGTAGTTCCCCACCCAGGAGCTACTTTCCCATATTCCGAGTTCAATGGTTTCAATAAAGCCCCTACGGTAGTAGGTTTTGGACGCGATCTAGAACTACCCTCAACGGTTTGTGTAGCCATAAATCCGATTATATTCATTGAGATCTGTTGACTTTGTATACCATTCCGTTGTAAATAAATGATTTTATCATAGATCCATTGTGGTCTTAAAATTATATAATAATGGAAACAGCAACCCTAGTCGCCATCTTTATATCTGGTTTACTTGTAAGTTTTACTGGGTATGCTTTATATACCGCTTTTGGGCAACCCTCTCAACAATTACGAGATCCCTTCGAGGAACACGGAGACTAGTTGAAGTAATGAGCCTTCCTATATAGGAAGGCTCATTACTTCAATTAAGATAATGAAAAAGAATTTCACTTTTTAGTTGTAATTCTAGGAGGTTCCCGAAAAAAAATAGCGAAAAAAATTATTCCTAGAGTAGAGACTAATAGAAATGTATAAACCAATGCTTCCATAGATTCAATTGTGGTTTACAATTATAGCTTCCATACCTATTTACTTGGGATTATTTTCCCCATAACGAGAAAAAAGAAAGAGTAAAAAAAGGACAGTGATTTAAATCAAGATTGCTCTAGTATCCTATGTCAAATAAAAAAAAAAATAGATGCAAAATAGAATAAAGGAATATTGTATTAAACTCCTTGTCTTCTTGTAGTTGGGTCTCCAATTTTTTGGAATGCGCCAAATTCTACTTGAACATCCAAATCGGGGTCAATACCAGCAAAAACATCTCTGAACAAGGTTCTAGCCCCATGCCAAATGTGTCCAAAGAAGAAGAGTAGGGCAAAGGAAGCATGTCCAAAAGTAAACCAACCCCTCGGGCTACTACGAAAAACACCATCAGATTTCAAAGTAGCACGGTCTAATTCGAAAATTTCACCTAATTGAGCACGTCTAGCATATTTTTTCACAGTAGCAGGATCACTATAACTGACTCCGTTAAGTTCGCCACCATAAAACTCAACAGTTACACCTACTTGTTCAACGCTATACTTAGATTCCGCTCTTCTAAAAGGAACGTCAGCCCGAACAATTCCGTCCCCGTCTATCAAAACGACCGGAAAGGTTTCAAAAAAAGTAGGCATACGGCGTACAAAGAGTTCGCGTCCTTCTTTATCTCTAAAAATAGGGTGTCCTAACCATCCAACAGCTATTCCATCGCCGTTGTCCATTGAGCCCGCTCTAAATAATCCTCCTTTCGCTGGATTATTGCCAATGTAATCATAAAAAGCTAACTTTTCCGGAATTTTCGACCAAGCCTCTGATAAACTTTGATTTTCGGCTAGCCCAGCACTTACCCGTCGGTATATTTCTTGCTGAAAGTATCCCTGATCCCATTGATAACGGGTAGGGCCAAATAATTCGATTGGGGTAGTTGCTGAACCATACCACATAGTTCCGGCAACAACAAAAGCTGCAAAAAAGACAGCAGCGATACTACTAGAAAGAACAGTTTCAATATTGCCCATACGTAATCCTTTGTATAGACGTTGAGGCGGACGAACACTAAGATGGAATAAACCCGCTAATATGCCTAATGTCCCTGCAGCAATATGATGAGAGGCTATTCCTCCTGGAACAAAAGGGTCAAAACCTTCCACGCCCCATGCTGGACTTACAGGTTGTACTTTTCCAGTTAGTCCATAAGGATCGGATACCCATATTCCGGGACCGTACAAGCCTGTTACATGAAATGCACCAAAACCAAAACAAGCCACCCCGGACAGAAATAAATGAATTCCAAAAATCTTAGGCAAATCCAAAGAAGGTTTTCCTGTACGTTCATCACAAAATATTTCTAGATCCCAATATACCCAATGCCAAATAGCTGCCAAAAAGCACAAGCCAGAAAACACAATATGCGCTCCGGCCACACCTTCGTAACTCCAAATGCCAGGATCCGTTATAGTCCCCCCTGTAATACTCCAACCGCCCCATGAATTGGTTATTCCTAAACGTGTCATGAAAGGTATAACGAACATACCCTGTCGCCACATTGGATCAAGAACGGGGTCAGAGGGATCAAAAACTGCTAATTCATATAGAGCCATCGAACCCGCCCAACCAGCAACCAGAGCTGTATGCATGATATGGACAGAAATCAATCGGCCGGGATCATTCAATACGACGGTATGAACACGATACCAAGGCAAACCCATGGAAATACCTCTTTATCAAAGAAAAATGACACTATGTAACTTTATTGCATTGGAAAAGACTATGACTGTGCAATGGATCCTTTTTGTTCAACGGATTATCTCGGAACAAGGGTTAATTTTTGTTCTATTTTGTTGGTAATAATGGAATAATTATGTTTATAGGAACAAAGAGAAACAAATCTATTCTATACCCGATAAGTAGAAATACGCAATGGGGAGTTGATCCTATCTTCTATCAGTAAATGTTTTCATACTTGTTCATTATTGGAAGGCTATATTGGTAAGAATTTTCTCTTAAACTAACCCTTTCTAATCTATGCAGAAAATATAATAAATAGATGATATTAAAAACCTTAATTAGAATTATTACGTTTCCACATCAAAGTGAAATAGAGTACTTAATTATTATTTTTTCTTTCATTTAATGCCTATTGGTGTTCCAAAAGTTCCCTTTCGAAGTCCTGGAGAGGAAGATGCATCTTGGGTTGACGTATAGTGCGACTTGTCAGATATATTGGGTCATATGGGATTTCCCCGTTCTCTCTCCCGATTGAGATATCCTCCCTTTCGCCCAAGAAAGATTGTTTTAATCATCCAAAAATTGGAGCGTGAAATGCAATTAGATTCATTTTTTAGTTTTTTTAGGGGGATTCAGATTAATATTATCAATTAGAATAATTTATGGTTGGCTCGGTTGGACCAAAAAAATGAAGTATCCAGGCTCCGTTTATAAAAACCCCAACTCCAATTGAAAAATATATTGCAGATTACTGCTTGTATTATAATTCCATAGTTTATTTACTTTAACTTTTAAAATAAAATAAAAGATATTAAGTAAATAAAAAAGGGGAAAATCTTAAAAAAAAGCGGTATTGGAAACATTTGTTCTATATGTGCAAATCGAAATCGGGTAGATCTTTAACCCGGAGTAGAGCATAAACCTAAAAAATAAAAAAGACCTAGTCAAGAACAAGAAAATGACATCGTGATTTGGATTGGATCTCGATGATATGATACATCAATGAGAAGTAAGTTCGATTAGTCAATTTTTTTTTTTCAATTTTTAGTTAAATTTTCTTCTATTTTAATTCTAGAAATATTCTTCTATTATTATATATTATATGGGTAATTAGAGAATTTCGGGGAAGAAGAAAAAAAAGTAATCTTTTTTGAAAAATCGAAAAGGAAACTCTTGATTATTGTTGAAACGATTTCTATGAAAAATAAAAAAGGATATAGAATCTACACATTGATTTTTTTTTTCACAATTTTATTTGAACCGTATGCATCAAAAGGTGCATGTACGGTTCCTAAGGGATAGACTTTTCCCCTAATCAACCGACTTTATCGAGAAAGATTACTTTTTTTAGGCCAAGAAGTCGATAGCGAGATCTCAAATCAACTTATTGGTCTTATGGTATATCTCAGTATCGAAGATGATACCAAGGATTTGTATTTGTTTATAAATTCTCCCGGCGGATGGGTAATACCTGGAATAGCTATTTATGATACCATGCAATTTGTTCGACCAGATATACATACAATATGCATGGGGTTAGCTGCTTCAATGGGATCTTTTATTCTAGTCGGAGGAGAAATTACCAAACGTTTAGCATTCCCTCACGCTTGGCGCCGATGAGTTTTTTATTTTCGAGAAAAAAGAAGACTATGCCTTCACCATATGAAATATTAAGTAATAATAGCATGGCACTTTGAATTCGATATGAGATATTTTTTCTTTATTTTCTTTTCAAAACCTTCAATTATGTATCGGAAGAGCAGTATGAGATGAAGAGTATTCCCGATTTCTTTTTTTTTTTATTTTCTATTTCTATCGGGAGTCCATTTCAGCGTCACAAACTTTTTTTTCATAAAAAAAAGACTCTATTTAAATTTAATCTATTTAATTTATGTTTGAAAAAGTACAAAAAAAAATTTCGTATTTTTCGGATCAAAAAGAAACTTTGGGATTGCTGAACTACAGACAAAAAAAATATATAAAGCAACGGAACCATCATAGTATTTTTCAGTTACTACGAAAAGAAGGGTGGTAATTGGATAATTTACTGATTTGGATCTGATCGATTCGATATTTTTTCTTTATTCAACGGAAAATGAAAGTAAATTCCATTGTATAGCCGTATGCAATACGAAAAAGATGCACGTACGGTTATTCAATCCTTATTCTGTATTTTTTCTTTTCACCGCATTGCGCGAGATAGAAAAACTTTTTTTATAGTATATCATCAGGGTAATGATTCATCAACCCGCGAGCTCTTTTTATGAGGCTCAAACCGGAGAATTTATCCTGGAAGCGGAAGAACTTTTGAAATTGCGCGAAACCCTCACAAGGGTTTATGTACAAAGAACGGGCAAACCCTTATGGGTTGTATCCGAAGATCTGGAAAGGGATGTTTTTATGTCAGCAACAGAAGCCCAAGCTCATGGAATTGTTGATCTTGTAGCGGTCGAATAAAAGGAATAAAAATAGTTTTAAACATTTGAAATTTTATCTTGTTACTAGATTTAACATTCTATTATGGATTTAATATTCTATTAACTATAAAATACATTCGGTTAGGATTGATCTAAACCAGCCCATTATGTATATGATTCAGCATGCCAACTATTAAACAACTTATTAGAAACACAAGACAGCCAATCAGAAATGTTACGAAATCCCCCGCTCTTCGGGGATGCCCTCAGCGCCGAGGAACATGTACTAGGGTGTATGTGTGACTCGTTCAGATTATGAGCTGGAAGAAAAGCAAATGAAAGGGAATAATTTTTCCAGTATCAATGATCAGTACTGGCGAATAGTATAACAAAAAAACTCCAGTCACTAGCTAAAATGAAAAAAAAAAAAGACCTATTTATCTATTGGGTATGAAATTTATGGTTTCTATTGGTATAAATCAAATCGAATTTAAGATAGGAAAAAATTTCCTATTGGTAGCGAACGTTATCCATTTAGCAGGAAATCTTATTTTAAGAGCAAAAAAAAATCTGCTCCCATTTTTGCAAGAACGGACTAATAGGGTCAGATATCCAACTAACCCTCAAAATTAAATACCGTTACTGTATAGGTGGATCTCATTGTGAAAGGCCTATTACTGGATAATTCATGGGTAGAGCCTAAAAGTTTGAACTGTACAAGTTATCAATAAGATTCCGTAAATTTAGGAATTAAGGAAGGGGCTCCGGTATATAGAGAGGACCTCACCGTTTTAAAAGTAACCATAGAAACGAAGGAACCCACTATTTTTTTAATCATTTATATTTAACTTGAATTTCCATTTTTTTGTACATTAATACAAATACAATTTCTGATTTTTTTTCTTGTTTCAAGGAGAAATATCAAAAAAAATAGTGGTTGGGAAGGTTATAGTAGCAAAAGCCATTGGAATTTTTTTTTTATACATTGGAAAAATCCGTTTTGTTATTAATAGACCAGGGGAAGAAAAGAATAACTCAAAGAAAGAAAATCAATTAGTTATTCATCAAAGTTTCAATTATTCAATGACTAGAGTTAAACGGGGATATATAGCACAAAGACGCAGAAAAAAAATTCGTTTATTTGTATCAAGCTTTCGAGGGGCTCATTCAAGACTTACTCGAACTATTGCTCAACAAAAAATAAGAGCTTTGGTTTCGTCTCATCGGGATAGAGATAGGCAAAAGAGAGATTTTCGCCGTTTGTGGATCACTCGAATAAACGCAGTAATTCGAGAAAGGGGGGTATACTATAATTATAGTAAATTTATACATGATCTGTACAAGAAAAAGTTGCTTCTTAATCGTAAAATACTTGCACAAATAGCTATATTAAATAGGAATTGTATTTTTATGATTTTCAACGAAATCATACAAAAAGAAGATTGGAAAAAAGAATATCTCGAAACGATTTAAATGAAGTTCCCCGGAGTTTATTCTCCGGGAGTATCAGAGTAGAAATTAATCTGATAAAATACGATAAATAAATAAAAATCAACAAATCCATTCAAAAAAAAAAAATTCCCAAATTTGATATTATCTTACGACGTGACAATCAAATCTAGCTTCGTCTAGATTCTAGTATTTTTTTAGAACAAAACTGCAATCCGTGCTTGAATTCAGATTCCATTTTTGATTTAATTATTAATTAAATCAAAAATAAGTCTATTATTCTATTTATTTTTGGTTCTAAAACTAGCAGTTCTAGTAGTCGACTCGGTTCTTTCAAATTGTTTCTCATTATTAAGAAAAGGTAACAAAGATAAAATACGAGCTTGTTTTATAGCAATAGTAATTAATCGTTGTTGTTTCAAGGTCAATCTATTCACTCGCCTAGATAAAATTTTTCCTTGTTCGCTAATAAATCGACTAATTAAACTCATATTTCTATAATCAATTCGATCCCCCGATCCAATCGGGGGCAAACGCCTACGAAAAGATCGCTTGGATTTAATAAAGGGTCGCTTGGATTTATCCATAGTTTGTTTAGTTTATTCCTTATACATATCGAAAATCCTATTTCTTAATTCGAATTTTTTTAGGTCCAGCCAAAATAGGATTTGATTTGTTTATTTCTATTTTTTTCTATAATTTGATTTGTTTATTTCTATTTTTTTCTATATATATATATTATATATATTATTAATATATTATATATATTAATATATTATAATATAAATATTATGTAACAGAATATATACATAAATACTTTTTCTATTAATTAATTAAATAATAAATATGAAAATTGTTTTGTTCCTTTACTTGAAAAGATACTAGATAGATGTTCAGCTCGATCTATTTCTTTATCTCTCCATGAATTGTATGTTTATAACAATAGGGACAGAATTTTCGCAATTCCAACCGACTGGGCGTATTGTGTCGATTCTTTTGAGTAATATATCTAGAAACGCCCCTTGATAACCTCTTAACACTTTTTCGAACACAACCAGTACATTCCAAAATCACTTTTACTCGGACATCTTTACCCTTAGCCATGAGCCTCCTTTGAATATTTGATTCAAGCAACTTTTCTACTTTTCTTGAAGAAAGGAAAAGAAAAAATAGAAAAGTTGCTAATTTAAAATACAATTACAATTCGAAAGATTTTGTTGAAATCAATTGAGTAATAATATATAAGTAAAGAAATACTAGGTAATCAAATTCAAAAAGTTTATAACTAGAATTTCAAATCACAGCATTTTTTTTCGTTTAAGCATCTTGTATAATACGCTTACCCTAGACCCGCATTTTCATTTCCATTCGAACCTGAACCCAAGTTTTGATGAAGTTGATTCCACCTTTCTTCTTTATTTATTAATAAACTAATCCTATTTCTTTTTTTATTAGAAAATAAAAAGAGGGGAGGAGTTAGTCACAGATAGTTGATTCTATCTATAATCTTCGTTACCCCCTTCCCATATCAAAAACTAGAATTAAAAAAAAGGGAATGTCAACGCATCTGGAAAAAAACGATTGATTTCTATTAATAAACCGGCTAAAGACCCAAACCATAAAGTACTTAATACCGGTGCCACGGAAAGATATGTTTTGAAATCTCGCATTGAAAATCCTCCTTTTTCATTTCTTTAATATAGAAATATTAAATATATAAAATTAATACAGATCTAATCTATGATTCGATATATATAGTTAAAAACTACTTGTGTTTGTACACAAAATCCCTAAGCTAAGTCAAAAAAAATCTACATTAAAATCGACTTAACTTACTTATACTTATAGTAGATAAGATATTTTTTTTTAAGAAAAATAATAGCATTACCGAAAAGTTTCGTTTACGACAGATTTTTCATATACATAAATATACAAATCCTTTCTATTATACCTTATATGAGAAGAGACCAAAAAGAAGAGGAAATAGCGAAGCAAATTCAATTATGAATTTATATGGGAAATCGGGATGTGGAAAACAAGACAAGGATTCTTTACAATTACATTATAAAACCCAATTGAATTGAAAGGGATGTAGCGCAGCTTGGTAGCGCGTTTGTTTTGGGTACAAAATGTCACGGGTTCAAATCCTGTCATCCCTACCTAATTACTTTTACTCTAAGAAGTAAGGAGGAATTAATTGAAATTTTGATTCAAATTGAACAGACGTAATCTTTCATTTTGTTTATGATACTCTATATGATAGATAGTGTATCCATGCAAGATATATTTTGAGTTATCAAAAAAAACCTTCTTTCCAGCCTTATCTATTGGGATAAGAAAGCGCTCTTAGTTCAGTTCGGTAGAACGTGGGTCTCCAAAACCCGATGTCGTAGGTTCAAATCCTACAGAGCGTGATTCCATTCTTATTAGTTCAAATTTAATTATCGAATTAGACTGAAATAAATGAACAGTAATCGAAGCTAAAATTGACCTCCTCCTTTCTCGAATCCACAGGAGGTCAATCAAAAAAGATTGATTAATGAATCAAAGATCCAACTGATCACCACGTCTGTATTGTAAATATGCAGTTACAAATAATCCAGCCAAAGTAATAGGAATTAGGCCTAAGACGATTCCAAATAGAAAAACTTCAATCATTTCAATTCGTTTGAAAAAAAAAAAAGATAAAGGTAATATCTATCCCTAAATAGTAATCTGAATTGCCCACGAATCTCAATAACCAAAAATTCTCGATTGCTGCAGTAAAGACCTATAACATAAGCTGAATCCCACAAAAGCATTTCTTGAGTTGTTCATTCAATTAATTTCAAATAAGCCCTATCTTATTTAGACCTATAAATAGAGCAGAGGTTATAGTTAAAGCCGCTAGTAAAAAACCGAAATAACTGGTTAGAGTAGGCATGAAGGAGCTAACTAAAATATGTTCTTTTTATACATATATTTCTAAAGCACGTACCTAAGTTTCGTTTTAGAAAGAGAATACGCAAAAATCTCAATTTAAATAATAAGTTCAATTGGAAGTTTTTGATTCATCAACTATTACATTATGGATGTCACTAACAAAGATAAAGTAAGAGCAGTAGAAAAAAAAGAAACGATCGATTATCTGGGATATCTACA